AGAGGACCTCGTTTCAAAAAAATCCGTCGTCTGGGGGCTTTACCGGGGCTAACTAGTAAAAAGCCTAGAACCGGAAGCGATCTTAGAAACCAATCGCGCCCCGGCAAAAAATCTCAATACCGTATTCGTTTAGAAGAAAAACAAAAATTGCGCTTTCATTATGGTCTTACAGAACAACAATTACTTAAATACGTTCGGATCGCCGGAAAAGCCAAAGGATCAACAGGTCAGGTTTTACTACAATTACTTGAAATGCGTTTAGATAACATCCTTTTTCGATTAGGTATGGCTTCGACTATTCCTCAAGCCCGCCAATTAGTTAACCACAGACATATTTTAGTTAATGGTCGTATAGTAGATATACCAAGTTATCGCTGCAAACCCCGAGATATTATTACAGTGAGGGATGAGCAAAAATCCAGGGCTCTGATTCAAAATTATCTTGATTCACCCCCCCGTGAGGAATTACCAAAACATTTGACTCTTCACCCATTCCAATATGAAGGATTAGTCAATCAAATAATAGATAGTAAATGGGTCGGTTTGAAAATAAACGAATTGCTAGTTGTAGAATATTACTCTCGTCAGACTTAACCCTAACTAAAATAACAAGGGTTCGGGCAATTTTGCCCCCTTAGTTTTGGCTTAAGTAAAGGGACCGGGGGTAAGTAAGGTAAGGGGTTTCATCTGGGGATTTTTCTCTTATTCATGTATCATAGATCGGTAGGGTATTTTCATTCCTTGTCGATTTTGTCCAGTATTTTTCGTACCACAGAAATTCGGGGTAGGGATAGATAATCTATATCAAAGAAAGGTCTAACTGTTGGAGTATCCATTCTTATTTGATGCATTGCAGTCAGTAACATTGGTGAATCAGTTGACGAGTACGGAAAGAGAGGGATTCGAACCCTCGGTAAACAAAAGTCTACATAGCAGTTCCAATGCTACGCCTTGAACCACTCGGCCATCTCTCCCACATAATGATTATGGCCCAAAAACCGAGTGAATAGTGAGTCATTCATATTATTTTGGATAGGTATGTACATTCAATTTTAACTCTAAAAATAGAAAACTTTTCATCAAAGAAAAATCCTTCCTCCGAGGCTGGGGATAAAGATAAATCCAAAAATTGTAAAATAAGGATATATATCTATTCATGTTTGCGAAGATGGTGTTTCCGCCCTTTCTAATATTTATACCGGATTAAATCACTCAATTGAAACGAATCCAATGATCGATATATTTTTTTTAGACTGTGTTTAATGGATACCTTTAAATCATGATTCTATTTAGTTTACACTATTATTCAATTTTCATAAAAATTATAAAATTCCTTTCCAGTTTTAGATTTTTCAACAACAACTCTTTACTCCAACTTCTTAACCCATAAATTTATTCCAAATTCATGAACCGCCCCCGGATTTTTTTTTATTGATTCCTGTCAAAAAGAAACAATTTGAGTAAAAGGTCTTTCTTTTTATTTTAATGAATCCGTTTTTATGTTATTTCGTACTGCACAATTCCTTTGTTTGTGGGATCGTTTTCTCACGAAAGGGAATTAAAATAAATTATAGAATTAATACACCTATGTCTAGATCTGGGATAAATGGAAATTTTATTGATAAAACCTTTTCAATTGTAGCCAATATCTTATTACGAATAATTCCGACAACTTCGGGAGAAAAAGAGGCATTCACCTATTACAGAGATGGTGCGATTTGATTATTTTTTTTTTATATTTTTACCGCTCTCAGTCTTAAGAGAAAGACAACATTATTCGGGATAGGAAGAAAAAAATTATGGAAATAAATCTACGCTTGTTGAAGGTGAAGTTTGTAAATAAAACAACGCCTTCTGTCGTGTATCCCCGATTAATGCAGCCTCAGATGCTTCAATTGTCGATTCTAGAGTATTGAGCGAAAGGTTACACCTATGGGTTAGGTCAACCCTACTCCACTAGTACCAATAGGGGGCATAGGGGAAGAAGCACTACTCCTAGGAATCAACACACGAAAACTTTGTTATAAATTATCCCTTTTCCTTATCAGGATCGGGACTAACAATGGTTGGGACAACAAACATCCATCTCGTTCGTATTTTGGATACCCGTATAACCATCGAAGACTGTTGAAGTGACTAATTCCTGCAAATTAAAGGGCGTTGAAGACAAAGAAATTGTTGGAGTAACTTTTTTTATCTAATACCAACATGCTTGATGTTAAGGAAAGATCTTCTACAAGAAGGTTGGCTAGAGATTTCTTGTAAAAACACCAGCCCCGCTTAGTTTATAATGAGAATATTTCAGTCTTTTTGATTCCATGTATTATTATCATTATGCACATAAAGGAGGAGCCGTATGAGATGAAAATCTCATGTACGGTTCTGAAACGGAGATTCTTTGAATCGAATGACGACCGTAACGGATGTCGGCTCAATCCGAAGGAAATTATGCGGAAGCTTTACAGAATTATTATGAAGCTATGCGACTAGAAATTGATCC